GTTCCAGCCCATTTTAGGGGGTGGACGTGCTATTTGTTTACATCCATTAGTTCGTAAAGGATTCAATGCAGACTTTGATGGGGATCAAATGGCTGTTCATGTACCTTTATCTTTGGAAGCGCAAGCGGAGGCTCGTTTACTTATGTTTTCTCATATGAATCTCTTTTCTCCGGCTATTGGAGATCCCATTTCGGTACCAACCCAAGATATGCTTATTGGACTCTATGTATTAACGATCGGGAATCGTCGAGGTATTTGTGCAAATAGGTATAATCCATGGAATCGCATAAACTATCAAAATGAAACAGTTAATGATTATAAGTATAAATATACTACGAAAGAGAAAGAGCCCTATTTTTGTAGTTCCTATGATGTACTTATAGTTTATCAGCAGAAACGAATCAATTTAGATAGTCCTTTGTGGCTTCGGTGGCGACTAGATCAACGTGTCATTGCCTCAAGAGAAGTTCCTGTCGAAGTTCAATATGAATCTTTGGGTACCTATCATGAAATTTATGGGCACTATCTAATAGTAAGACGTATAAAAAAACAAACCCTTTGTATATACACCCGAACCACTGTTGGTCCTATTTCTTTTTCTCGAGAAATAGAAGAAGCCATACAGGGGTTTTGTCAGGCCTACTCATACGGTACCTAAGCTAAGGAATTATGTAATACCGCGGGAATTTGGATCTCTCCGGTTCAACTGGAATCATAATTCCTTAATTTCTACATGAATCGAGATCCAGTAAAGGAGGTCTTCGAATCACTGACTCAAACCCATTGGCGAATCCTACTCAGCGGAATAGAGAAGTACTTATGGCAGAATGGGCTGATCTGTTCTTTTACAATAAAGCGATAGATGGGTCTGCCATGAAACGACTTATTAGCAGATTAATAGATCACTTCGGAATGGCATATACATCGCACACCCTGGATCAAGTAAAGACTCTGGGTTTCCAGCAAGCCACTGCTACATCCATTTCATTAGGAATTGATGATCTTTTAACAGTACCTTCTAAGGGGTGGTTAGTCCAAGATGCTGAACAACAAAGTTTCATTTTAGAAAAGCACCATCATTATGGGAATGTACACACAGTAGAAAAATTACGCCAATCCATTGAGATATGGTATGCTACAAGTGAATATTTGAGACAAGAAATGCATCCTAATTTTAGGATGACTGATCCTTCTAATTCAGTCCATATAATGTCCTTTTCGGGAGCTAGAGGAAATGCATCTCAGGTACACCAATTAGTAGGTATGAGAGGATTAATGTCGGATCCCCAAGGACAAATGATTGATTTACCGATTCAAAGCAATTTACGCGAAGGACTTTCTTTAACGGAATATATCATTTCCTGCTACGGAGCCCGCAAAGGAGTTGTGGATACTGCTGTACGAACATCAGATGCTGGATACCTCACGCGTAGACTTGTTGAAGTAGTTCAACACATTGTTGTACGTAGAACAGATTGTGGCACTACCCGAGGCATTTCCGTGAGTCCTAGAAATGGGATGACGGAAAGAATTTGGGTCCAAACACTAATTGGTCGTGTATTAGCATACAATATATATATGGGCCCACGTTGCATTGCCGCTCAAAATAAAGATATTGGGGTTGGACTTGTCACTCGATTCATAACCTTTCGAACACAACCAATATATATTCGAACCCCCTTTCTTTGCAGGAGTATATCTTGGATCTGTCGATTATGTTATGGTCAGAGTCCCACTCATGGCGACCTGGTCGAATTAGGAGAAGCAGTAGGTATTATTGCGGGTCAATCAATCGGCGAACCGGGGACTCAACTAACATTAAGAACTTTTCATACCGGTGGAGTATTCACAGGTGGTACTGCAGAACATGTACGAGCTCCTTTTAAAGGAAAAATCAAATTCAATGAGGATTTGGTTCATCCCACACGTACACGTCATGGGCATCCTGCTTTTCTATGTTATATAGACCTGTATGTAACTATTGAGAGTCACGATATTCTACATAATGTGAATATTCCACCCAAAAGTTTTCTTTTAGTTCAAAATGATCAATATGTAGAATCAGAACAAGTGATTGCTGAGATTCGCGCTGGAACATCCACTTTCAATTTTAATAAAGTTAAAGAGAAAGTTCGAAAACATATTTATTCTGACTCAGAGGGAGAAATGCACTGGAGTACCGATGTGTACCATGCACCTGAATATAAATATGGTAATGTTCATCTCTTACCCAAAACAAGTCATTTATGGATATTATCAGGAGCTCTGTGCAGATCCAGTATAGTGCCTTTTTCGCTCCACAAGGATCAAGATCAAATGAATGTTCATTCTGTTGAACGGAGATCTATTTCTGACCTCTCCGTGACTAATGATCAAGTGAGACACAAATTGTTTAGTTCGAATCCTTACGGTAAAAAGGGGGGGGTTCTTGATTATTCAGGACCTGATCGAATCATATCCAACGGTCATTGGAATTTCATATATCCTACCATTCTCCACG